AATACCTACTATGGTAGAATATTCATGTGGTATTTTCTCAGATTTTGCACGTGTGATACATGTTCCCTCTATTTCTCCGAGCAAAATTCTTCGCATTGCAATGCCTATTGTATCTGCTTGACCTTTCATAAGTGGAGACAGAATAAAGCGTCCATAATAAAGACGCTTACTGTCTACCCTTGATTCAACACACTTCCATTGTAGTGTCCGAGTAGATACTTTAACTTTTTCTCGAATCATAGTAATATATTTTTATGAAACTCTTGATTTAATTGTTTATTTCTCTTGAAATCTCTTTCTTTAATGTTTATTTTTAGTTTTACACACGTCTTTTTTTAGGAGCTCTACATCCATTATGTGGCATAGGGGTTACATCCCGTATAAATCTTAATATTATACCACTTCTACGAATAACTCTTAATGCCGCATCTCTTCCTAGACCTGGACCTTTTATTATGACTTCTGCTCGTTGCATGCCTTGATCTACTACTGTTAGAATAGCATTTGCTGCTGCGGTTTGAGCGGCAAATGGTGTCCCCCTTCGTGTACCCTTGAATCCACACGAACCGGCAGAGGACCAAGAAATCACCCGACCTCGTACATCTGTAACAGTCACAATGGTATTGTTGAAACTAGCTTGAACATAAATAACTCCCTTTGGTATTTTACGAGGATGTTTACGCGAACCAATACGTCCATTTTTACGTGAACCAATTTTTGGTATAGATTTTGCCATTTTTATTATTTTAAAAAATATAAGTCTGAAATATATGGATATATCCATTTCCTATCAAAAAAGAATTCTTTACTATTGTCTAACTAGTTATTCTATTGTATTCTATAATTCGATTAATATAGAATACAATTTTTGAAATCAAGCAATAATTAGAATACTTATAACTATCAACTAAATTCTAATATAGAATCTAAATTTTTAGATTTTTTTGTTTACTATTTAAGAAAATGGAATATTAATAAGATTTTTTATTTGTACATTTGGTACTTTCTTTTTAATAGAAAGCCCTTTTTTGTTAAAATATTATCCTTGTCTTTGTTTATGTTTTGGGTTGGAACAAATTACTATAATTCGACCTCGCCTGCGGATCAATCGACATTTTTCACAAATTTTACGAACAGAGGCTCCTACTTTCATATTTTTAATTTAACTCCTTAACTAAAATTTAATGCCAAATCTATATATTGGAAGAAAATAGGTTTTCCTTACATTTTTAACTTATAATTGTGCCTCCTAAAAAACATGTTAAAGTTAAAAAATTAAATTAAGTGACTTATACTTCCTTTTTCTCCTTTACCGGTCGTATACATTAAGTACGTCCAATTTTTTTGTAAACATAGCCTAGAATCTTATTTAAATTCTATTTCTCTAAAGCAACCTGGAACATACCCTCAGAAGTTATTCAGTAATTTAATCTTCATGAATTTTTATTTCTATTCTAGTTAAATCTTCTTCACACATTCACTAAGGTATCAGGAGTAGATAGTAGAAATCCTTTTTTTCTCTACTCCATTTCCAATAATGTATATAATTTTTCATAGAAATCGGATATCGGCAAATTTACCATTACCATATATAACATAAAACTTCGCCACCGATTCTTTCTAATCGAGCCTCTCGATCTGTCATTATACCCCTAGAAGTAGAAAGAATTACAATCCCCATTCCTCCTAAAACTCTCGGAATTTGTTGATAGTTAGAATAGATTCGTAGACCAGGTGTACTGATCCTTTTTAAATTTAAAAAAGTTTTATACGATTCTTTCCTATTTCTTCTATACCGTAGAGTTAAAACTAAAAAGTATTTGTTGCTTTCTCGATGTTTTCTAACGTTTTCAACAAAACCCTCTCGTAAAAGTATTTTCACAATGTTTTCGGTGATATTAGTAAGTGGTATTTGAACCGTTCTTTTTCTATTCATGTCAGCATTGCGTATCAAGGTTAGCATATCAGCGATAGTATCTTTACCCACGATAGATTATTGCTCCTTACTTTCGATATAATAAACGTGCTCCTGTTTTTTGTTTTTTTATTTTTTGATTCAATAAAATATCAAATATTGAATATGAGAATATAATAATACTCTATATATATATAGATAGAAAATATTATTCTAATTAGTCTAATCAGTATAATGTAAATCTATAATTATAGAATATTCTAAAACTAAAAAAAGATAGAAAGAAAATGAATGAATTACCTATTATAAACTATATAGATAATCTTATATCGAATTCAGAATTCTATTTTTTTTATACTTTATACAAATAGAATTCTGAATTCGAATTTTTATTTTGAATCTATCTATATATATATTCAATTCAATATATATAGATTTCATTCCTTTTTCTTTTTTTTTTGATCTATTATTCTTATTTCGTTTTAAAAATATTTATTAATTAATATAATGACTTACTATTTCTAATAACTTATCAATATGTATACTTTTCATATTTATAAGATATAATCTTAATATAAATATTCATAATTATAGAATAATCATTACACAAGTATATAAGGTATATATGTGAGATCTAATATATTTATGAATCTATTTCACTTCTATTCAAATAGATATTCAAATCTATTTCCTTCCTATTCATTCCAGTCCTAAATAATATTAATATATCTATATCACGATCTCGTATTATAATACCTCGGGTGCTAATGAAACTATTTTAGTGAAATTTAACTGTCTCAATTCTCGGGCTATTGCGGAAAAAATTCGAGTTCCTTTTGGATTTCCTTCTTTATCAATGAGAACCGCCGCATTATCATCATACTTTATTATTATACCATTACTACGTTTTAGTTCTTTACAAGTACGTACAATTACAGCCCTGATCACTTCAGATCTTTCTAAAGATGAATTTGGTACTGCTTTTTTGATTACAGCAACAACAATGTCACCAATATAAGCATACCGTCGATTACTAGCTCCTATGATTCGAATACACATCAATTCGCGGGCTCCGCTATTATCGGCTACATTTAAATAGGTTTGAGGTTGAATCATATCCTTTTTTTCTATCTTTCAGTCAAAAAGTTGAAGTAAAAAAAATATTCTGTGTTCAAAAAAAAAAAAAAAAGAAACCAACAATTACCATTTTTTTCATACTAAAGACCTATTTCGTTCTAATGATTATTCTAAAAGAATGAATTGAGTTCGTATAGGCATTTTGGATGCCGCTATTGAAATAGCCTTTCTAGCTATATTTTCTGGGACCCCTCCCATTTCATAAAGTATTTTGCCGGGTTTAACGACAGCTACCCAATATTCGGGAGATCCTTTTCCCGAACCCATACGCGTTTCGGTAGGTCTTACTGTAACAGGTTTGTCTGGAAATATGCGTACCCATATTTGCCCACCTCGGCGAACATTTCGTGACATTGCCCGTCGCCCTGCTTCTATTTGTCTAGATGTGATCCAAGCGGGCTCAAGTGCCTGAAGAGCATATTTTCCGAAGGAAATTTTATTACCTCGATAGGCTTTTCCTTTCATTCTTCCTCGATGTTGTTTACGGAATCTGGTTCTTTTGGGGTTATAGTTGATGGTTATTTCTCAATTCCATCTCTATTACAGAACCGTACATGAGATTTTCACCTCATACGGCTCCTCGCGAATAAATCGATTCAAAAATATTTAACCAAAAAAATTTAATTTTAAATTACAATATTAATTAAATATTAAATTAAATTTAAAATAGAATACAATCGCGGGATTTTTTGACATTTCATAGAATTTATTTTATCTATTAGAAATTTGTATATCTTGCTTTGATATAGAACGAAATATGGATTCTTAGAGACCATTTTTGCTATCCATATCTAACTAGATAATGTTGTTTTGATATAAGGTTCTAAGGAATCCATATTTGTCTTTTTTTTTATTATCATATTGGCAAAAATTTCTAAATTCAAAAAAATCCACATTTTCGCGGGCGAATATTTACTCTTTCATTATAAATTTAAGATGTAATGTTGGGTTAGTCCACAACTCCTCAAAAAATAATGAATTCTTAGTTCCGTCCGCCATCCCATCTAATGAATCAGTAAGATTATGAAATTTAATATAATCTTAGGTATTCACAGGTTCCATCGTTCCCATCGCTTTTCGATTTATGGTTAGGTCTAAATTCTACAATGGAGCCTCTTTAATATTAATAAGATTTTATTTTCATAAAATTTTCTTATTTATTTTATTCTTTTTTGTTGAATCAACCTTCTCAGTTTTATTGATTCGCAGCTCTTGATTTGTCTATTCTAGGAATATATTCATCCATATATGGATAAATTTAGAATAGTGATGCTTTATTACACTACCTTTTATGAAATGACCCATAGACCTTTACATAGTAGAATTCTATATCATTGATATCTTTTTTTCTATCTTTCTTTCACCCCTTCATTTATCTGTATATTCTTATTGCTTTACAACTAATAATCAGATTCTTTTTTATTTCAGTTGCTATAATTATATCACCACATAGATCTTTATTTTGATTTTCCGCGGTTCTTTATATCCAGATAATGGTAAGCGATGAGTAGGTTATTAATTCTTTAGTAATTAATTCTACTAATTCTTGTAGAAATTTAACCACTCTAAAAAAAACCAACGAGTCACACACTAAGCATAGCAACTCCTTCACTATAAAATGATTAATCAATTTTTTTATTCAATCTTATAAAATTTGTCATTTCTTTTTTGGGAATAAGAATTCGTCATTTTTTCTTTTATCAAAAGATGGAACGCTAAAAATAAGGAAAAGTAAATTAGTCGTTGTTTAGAAATATCCAAACTTTGATTCCTAATACCCCATAAATAGTTCGAACTGTATAGGAACAATAATCAATTTTCGCTCGAATGGTTTGTAGAGGAACCCTACCTTCTCTAATCCATTCGACACGTGCAATTTCTTTTCCGTCGATACGTCCCGAAATTTGTACTTGAACTCCTTTTGTACCTGCCTGTTCAGCTAATTCAA